ACTTGTTTCAGTTGCATATCATAAGGAATTCGAACAACTGCTTCAAATACAGTATCAGGAAGTACAGCTTGCGGAACTTCAATATCCACGGGCTTATTAGCTAAATGGCAATTGGCACATACAATTCGCCCAGTTGCTTCTCGTGGATTTTCATAACCCTGCTGCGCAAAAATGGGATATGCATTTGAAATAGATGCTCGAGTTATTACATATATCATGATCGATACATAAATGGATCGAGTCATCTGTTCTTTTACCCAAGAAAAAGTATTTCTATTTTGCATGGTCCAATCATTGATCCCCGGAATTTCTACAATAAATTCGATAGGTAGCTAGTAGAATTCCCTATCCACAAGTTTGCCATTGTATTGATTGTACTGAAAGAATTGTACTGGTGGAATATAGTATGAATACCTTGAATTGAAAAAGTATAAGTATAAAGAATAAGTAAGATGAAAAATGATTTCTTTATACATGAAGAAAGATTCTGATTTGATTGATATCAAAAGATCTAATGAATTATTCATTCATTGAATGATAAATTACTACAAGCGAAGGAGATACACGATTTAAAAAATGGAAGATCCAATATTTCACAATTGTATCTAGAATCACTGGAAAAGTGGAAACAAGACCAGATATAATCTGATCATTCTGAGCCAATCCAAAATCGTTGTAGATCGAACCAATAATTAGTTCCCAACCATGGGTCGAGTGAAATCCGATCCATAAATCAGTAACTAAAAGAATCGAAAAAGCTTTGATTGTATCACTTAAGTTATAGAGAAATTCCTGAATCCAAGAATTTAGAATGAAAAGTTCTTCATTACCCAGAAAAAAATAACCACTTAGAATAGCGAAACAGATTAGATTTGTAGAGAAATGCAAAATGATATGGAAATGAGATTCATTTTGTCTTTGGACCAATTGTATTGTTTCCTTGTGGATTCCTATACGAAGCCTTTGCATATGTGTCTCCGAGTACTCCTTTATCATCTCGTCCAACAGGAATAGTTCTTCTAATTCCATAAATTTTTCTAGAACATTTTTCTCTTGAATATCATTCAAAAGGATTTCGGATTGTCTGGTATTCCACCAATTAAGAACCCAAGTTTCTAGACATTTCTTAAATGAGAGAGAAACCCACCAAGGCAAAAAGAGTATAGACACAAGATATGGGAGGGAAGCCAATGCTTTCTTTTTTTTCATTCTGTATCCGTTATGTGAATTGTTAATGAACCTTTTTCATTCGTCGATTCTATCTGAGATTTCTATGAAGCACGAATTTTATAACAAGAGCCTAAAACTCTAACAAGAATAAGATATCGAACCTATGGATCTTTTCCTATTTTTGTTTTTGTGTAAGAATTGAGTCTTTGGATCTAGAATAGAACATACAAGAAAGGCCCTTTTCGAATGAAAAAAAAAGAAGTAAAAATATTCTTTCCATATTCCAGAGATCGCAATTAGGCAAATTGTAACCGATTTCCCCTTCATTTATTCCTTTTGATGAAGACTCGAAAACCCATTTGAACTAACGAATATAATTTGGATTTAAAGACGAACCCTACCGGATCCTTTAATTCTTTTATTTTTTATTTCTATTTCGAATTCGAAAGATTTCACTGTCTAACCGCAGCGCGGGGATAGGGTATCAATTCAAAGGCCTAAAAATAGGAATTATGTTTTACGAAAACAAAAGAATGTTAGGATATTTGATGAATCTATACTTATTAGACCTTTTACTAGTATAAAGAATGAAGATGGACACCATGTGTATGCGTATACAAAATAGTTTTTGTGTACAAATAGTTTATATTCTCATATATATTTAATATATATTTATATATTTTTTTTTAAATATTTAAATATATTTTATTTAATTAGTTATATTAGATTTTATTAATATTGTTCCATATACGTCCTCCTGCTTTTGAGATGTATTAAGTTCCTTCTCTCATGCTGAGATTTAGTCTTCAGTTCATTTCAAAATACTTCAATGGGTACGCGCAAGAAATAGGCCAATTCGGCAGCTTTTTGTTCAATTTCTCGTGGAGTCAAATTCTCATCAGTACGGGTCAAGGGAATGGCTCCTTGTCCCCTGATTTCCATATAAAGGACACGACGAGGAAAAAGACCCTCTCTCACCTCCATTCTGATTGATTGGATATCTTTCAGAAAGAAACGAAGGAAGATGCGACGATTTCTTCCAGGAAATCCCCAACGAAAAAGGGACATTATCCCTTCTTTTCTATCGAATTGGTCATAACCACTACCTACATTCCATGAAATTGTGCACCACAAATAAGAACTAATGAATAGACCTGCGATCCCATAGAAAGACATCACGATCCCTTGTGGAAAAAAAAGAATTTGCTGATACGGAAATACGGATATCATATTTTTACCAAGATAACTGGAAGTTCCAACCACTAAGAATCCTAGTGAACCTAAAAAAAGGATAAAGGCCCAGCAAAAATTACTTGTTTTTCGAGACCCCGTTATAAGTTCTATCCATATATGTTCTGATCGCCAGTTCATACTATACTAGATCCAGTTGCATTCGATTGGAATTGAGAGAATAACCCAAATGGATTTGACTCGACTTTTATTGCTTGATCCCGAAGTAACTTTCATCAACTAGCAGCATTCCGACAGGAACCATTAGGAATAATTGGTTAGATACATTGAATTTCTATTTCAAAGATTTTTCAAAAAAGATTTGCTGATCATTTTGAATTTAATCATTTAATTGATTAAGCTATAACCGCATATACATGCATTAATGCGTATATTATGCATCGACATACATAACAAAACAACTCTTCCATTTGTTTTCGGAAAGGCCACATATCATATATCCTACCATATTACATTAAAAAAGAGTATCTGTATGATGATCCAGTGTTGAAAGAAATTGATGAGATTTGGTCCCATCATATTTAGACAATCTTATTTCTTTGGACATAAAGAGATAAAGAAGCCATTGCGATTGCCGGAAAGACTAGGCCCACTAAAGGAACAAAAATAGAGGGAAAGTTCAAATCTATCATAGAATGGGTACCTCGATTTAATATTTGTACCTATTATAATTATAAATAATTATAATTATAAAGATATCTTATGATAAGTCTATCTATTAGCTATTAGAAAGAATATTAAGATAATATTAATATGAAGTATTTAATAATCAATAACGAATGTAGAACTCAATGAAGTGTATCTATTCCTCTTTCTACACGAATATGTATGAGAATCCGCTTTCAGAAATTGGATTCTTCTTCTCCCATCCTTATCTTCATCGTCTTTCTATCTTTCCTTTCAAAACAAAAAAGTTTTGAAAGGAAAGATAGAAAAGAGTTTCTTATGAGTTCCCGACTTTAACCAATCTTATCCAACAAACAGGGATTCCTAGTGAAAAACGGGGGTTCTCGCTAAATATAAAGAACTTCTATATTCTTATTATTTGTTATTTGAATATTTCTATTTTATTTATTTGAGATTTTTTCTTTCTTTTTATTTAATATTTTCTTTTCATTTTTTCGATATCTTTTTTTATCTATTTTTCGTTGTTCTATATATGAATATGTCAAAAGGACGGAGAAAATTATTTTTATTTCCCGGATTTCTCGGAAGAAGAAAGAAATCCTTTTTTATCTTGTCGATAGAGGGATGCTTATTCCTAATCAGGAAGAGAGGTAGAATAAAAAAAGGATCCGGGGCAAAAAGTCATTATCCAAAACTTCTGACTCTTACTACACTTATAACTGATGTCCCCAAAGAAAACACCATCTTCTTAGTTTTGTTTTTTTAATTATAATGAACTAAATACGTATTCGCTACAAATAAAAATAACTGAAGCTAGTGATATACTTCCATTTGAAAATGAAGAATTTCAATCTTTTTTAAAATCTTTTTTTTTCATCTTGATTCAAGGGAAGGAAACCGTGTAGCTGAAATAACTCATTCAGAACACCTTTTAAAGGATTACGTGGTACGATTGGGTCGAATAAGCCCTTATGGAATAAATACTCAGCCGCTTGTGAACCGTCGGGTACTGTCTTTTTCAATGTTTGTTCAATTACTCTTTTACCCGCAAACGCAATGTAGGCATTAGGTTCAGCAATAATGATATCTCCCAACATACCAAAACTTGCTGTAACTCCGCCAGTTGTAGGAGATGTAAGGATTGATACATAGAATAACTTTTTATTTGATTGATAATCATATGAAGCAGAAGATATTTTAGCCATTTGCATCAAGCTCAAACTTCCTTCTTGCATGCGTGCTCCTCCAGAAGCACATACAATAATGACAGGTAGAGATCGATTAGTAGCATACTCGATCAAACGGGTGATTTTCTCACCTACTACGGATCCCATACTACCTCCCATAAACTGAAAATCCATAACTCCAATTGCTATGGGAATACTATTTAGTTGACCTACACCCGTTTGAACAGCTTCAGTTAAACCCGTTTTTCTTTGATAAAAAGAGATGCGATCTAAATAGGGTTCCTCCTCTGAATGAAATTCAATGGGGTCCATAGAGACCATATTTTCATCCATAGGCTCCCAAGTGCCAGGATCAATAAAGAGTTCGATTCTATCTGAACTACTCATTTTCAAATGATATCCGCAGTGTTCACAAATATTCATTTTTGAACTAAAAAATTTTTTATAATTTAATCCATAACAATTCTCACATTGAACCCATAACTGTTTGTATTTTGTATTTATATCGAAATCATTAGATTTTTCTATTCTATTGAAATAACTGCTACTAGTTTTGATACTAGAATTTCCACTTTCAATACTACTTGTACTTTCCGTACAAATGAAACTAGAAATGTAACTGTCGATACCACTGTAAATGTCACTATTAAGACTGATTTCAAAACGAAGATAACTATCAATGCAACTATTAATGTGATTATTCCAATTAGATTGAGTATCATACATGGAATAATAATAGTAGTAATTACTACTATTAGACCCACTATTCAAATAACTAGGAAAAAGAATCTCTAGTTCACTCAAAAAAGAACTAGCATTGTCAATATCAAAAATCTGATTTTCAATATCAAAATATACAGAATAAGTGTCACCATTACTATTTCTAACTAAAAAAGTATGATCAGAGATCAAACTCCAAATATTCCTGCTATCAAATAAATAATTTAGATAATTAATATTACTTAAACTATAACTGTCCCAACTAGGAATCTTTTTCTCCGCATCATTTAGAATAGTTTCTTCATTTCCACTGGTATGTCCAAGAGCATCAAGACTATCCATTGATTTACTTAGTCCGCACCTATGTTCTAACTTCTTGTTAGACAACATCGAATTGAACCAACATTTTTCCATAGATTCTTTATGCCCCCTATTTTATGAAAACCTAATACTAATAGATGAATAGTCATTCGATGAAGAAAAAATCATTTTACTATTTCTTTTTTCTTTATTTTTTATTTATTTTTATTTCTCATCAGAATTCAAATGAAGCATATGATCCAATAATTAAGATTGTTAATGAAAAGTCTTGAATTCTCCTTTTGAGGAATCCGGTGAATCATTTCAATATTATGATAGTGATTCTGATAGAATCTTTTCCTCAAAAAAAGATATATAAGACAGGTTTCTCTCATGTAAAACTTTCAATTCTCATCAAAAATTGTTTCTTCCCATAAATTAAAAATGAATTCTCGTCTCGTAGAATCTCGTGTCATATAGTCAAATAAGAAAATGAGTTTCTATTACAATAGGGAACGAAAAAGACAATATACAGGATAGGGGTAGAGGGGATCCTTCCCTCGGCTTGATCTATGGCCTGAAACTAAGGAATATAAAATGATCCGCCAATCCAATCCCAAGGATCCATAATTCAGCCTATGGAAAATAAATAATAGAATAATAATAATAAATAATAGAATAGATAAGTTGTTTAGTCTTCCTTCGATCTTATCTTCTTATGTTTAGATTTTGTATATACTTGTATATTGTATTGTATATTGTAAGGTCTGTACATATATACATATAAAAGATATATGCAAATACACAAAGACCCTCATAGTTCATAGTATAGGATTAGTATAAGATGTTTATTCGATTCGGCCCAATCTTTTCCTCAAAAAAAGAAAGATTGGGCCAAGTTTCATTGCAATAAATTAGGAGAACAAACAGGAATTGCTGAATTATACGCGCTTATTTTATATCTTTATCTAGCTTATCCACTGGTTCGAATTCGAATGTGATCTCTTTCCATATTTCACAAGCAGCGGCTAGCTCAGGGCTCCATTTGCTAGCTTCACGAATAATATCATTACCTTCACGAGCAAGATCACGTCCCTCATTACGAGCTTGTACACATGCTTCTAAAGCCACCCGATTAGCTACTGCACCGGGTGCATTTCCCCAAGGGTGCCCTAAAGTTCCTCCACCGAACTGTAGTACGGAATCATCCCCAAAGATTTCGGTTAGGGCAGGCATATGCCAAACATGAATACCCCCAGAAGCCACGGGTATAACACCTGGCATAGAGACCCAGTCTTGAGTGAAAAAAATACCACGACTTCGATCTTTTTCAATAAAATCATCACGTAACAAATCAACAAAACCCAAAGTCATCTCACGTTCCCCCTCCAGTTTACCCACTACTGTACCAGCGTGAATATGATCTCCACCAGACATACGTAATGCTTTAGCTAATACACGAAAATGCATACCATGATTTTTCTGTCTATCAATAACTGCATGCATTGCGCGATGGATGTGAAGAAGTAGACCATTGTCGCGGCAATAATGAGCCAAGCTAGTATTTGCGGTGAACCCCCCAGTTAAGTAGTCATGCATTACGATAGGAGTTCCCAATTCTCGGGCAAATACCGCTCTTTTGATCATTTCTTCACATGTACCCGCAGTTGCATTCAAGTAATGTCCTTTAATTTCACCCGTTTCGGCTTGCGCTTTAAAAAGTGCTTCGGCACAAAATAGGAAACGATCTCTCCAACGCATAAATGGTTGTGAATTTACGTTTTCATCATCCTTAGTAAAATCAAGTCCACCCCGTAGACATTCATAAACCGCTCTACCGTAGTTTTTTGCGGATAATCCCAATTTTGGTTTAATAGTACATCCCAATAGGGGACGACCGTACTTGTTCAATTTATCTCTTTCAACTTGGATGCCATGAGGCGGACCTTGGAAAGTTTTGGAATAAGAAGTGGGAATTCGCAGATCTTCCAGACGTAGAGCTCGCAGGGCTTTGAAACCAAATACATTACCCACAATGGAAGTAAACATGTTAGTAACAGAACCTTCTTCAAAAAGGTCTAAAGGATAAGCTACATAAGCAATATATTGATTTTCCTCCCCAACAACGGCCTCGATGTGGTAGCATCGTCCTTTGTAACGATCAAGACTGGTAAGTCCATCAGTCCACACAGTTGTCCATGTACCAGTAGAAGATTCGGCTGCTACCGCAGCCCCCGCTTCTTCAGGCGGAACTCCCGGTTGAGGAGTTACTCGGAATGCTGCCAAGATATCAGTATCTTTGGTTTCGTAGTCAGGAGTATAATAAGTCAATTTGTAATCTTTAACACCAGCTTTAAATCCAACGCTTGCTTTAGTTTCTGTTTGTGGTGACATAAGTCCCTCCCTACAACTCATGAATTAAAAATTCTCACAATAACAAGGTCTGCTCGATATGAATTAGGCGTGAATGAAACCTTTGACAAAAATATTTACAATTCAAAAAAGATTCAACTAATGAATAATGAAAATTTGAAAAGGTTTCGTTATTGGACCATGTATTTGATTCACTAAAGTATTTGATTCACTAAATACATCATTATTTTATACTCTTTGATATATATGGCGCAACCCAATCTTCGTTTTGAAAATTTCTATTTCTAATGGAATTGATCACCTTCTTAATTTTTTTATATTCATTATAAAAATGAGTATGAATAATAATGAATATGATATAGAATATGAATATAAAAAAAGAAAAATAAATAAAAATATCAAAATAAAGATAAAAAAAACATCAAATAAAATTAAAATGAAAAAATTCAATTTCATTTCAATTGAAAAATAATAAAAAGAATTAAGAATTTAGAATAATAATTATTAATAAATATAATTTAAATATAATGAAATTAAAATAGATAAATATTAAATCTCAATTTAATAGAAATAGAATTCTAAAGAATTCTAAATTAGAATTAATAAATTATAGAATTCATAAATCCTAAAGTAAAGATATTAAAGATAGAAAGATATATAAATATATAAATAGTAAATAAAAATATCTAATATAGAAAGAAAAAGAAAGAATAGAGGACCCCAGCCCCCTCTCTTGACAGTAATATATGTTGTATATGTAAATCCTAGATGTGAAAAGAATCATAATTCATCTAGAAAAGGGAACATATAAACATATATGGTATATAAAGAAGAAAGAAGAATAGGTGCAAACACAAATCAAAAGAAAAAAATACAATAGAAAGAATTGAAAATTGACTCATAAAGGATTGAATTGGATTCAATTGGGTGGTACCAACTCAATCGAATGCTAACTCCCATTTCTTTCTTATGGAATTAACCGATCAACTTGCTATCGAATATTTATTTTCGATTCAGTACTTTTCAAAAAAGAATTTCGACATATTTATTATGATTTATGATTATGAGAAGCAATCCCACTACTTCTGATCCTGTGGTTTCTACACTTGAAGAACAAAACCTAGGGCGTATCGCTCAAATTATTGGCCCAGTACTGGATGTCATTTTTCCACCGGGCAAAATGCCTAATATTTATAATGCTTTGGTAATTAAGGGTCGAGATACTGTCGGTCAGCAAATTAATGTAACTTGTGAAGTACAACAATTATTAGGAAATAATCGAGTGAGAGCTGTAGCTATGAGTGCTACAGATGGTCTGATGAGAGGAATGAAAGTGATTGACACGGGAGCTCCTCTAAGTGTTCCGGTCGGGGGAGCTACTCTCGGACGAATTTTCAACGTTCTTGGAGAGCCCGTTGATAATTTAGGTCCTGTCGATACTCGCACAACATCTCCTATTCATAGATCTGCACCCGCCTTCATACAGTTAGATACGAAATTATCAATCTTTGAAACAGGGATTAAAGTGGTAGATCTTTTAGCCCCCTATCGCCGTGGAGGAAAAATCGGACTATTTGGGGGAGCTGGAGTGGGTAAAACAGTACTCATCATGGAATTGATCAACAACATTGCCAAAGCTCACGGAGGCGTATCCGTATTTGGTGGAGTAGGTGAACGTACTCGTGAAGGAAATGATCTCTACATGGAAATGAAAGAATCCGGAGTGATTAATGAAAAAAATATTGCAGAATCCAAAGTGGCTCTAGTCTATGGTCAAATGAATGAACCGCCAGGAGCTCGTATGAGAGTTGGCTTGACTGCCCTAACCATGGCGGAATATTTTCGGGATGTTAATGAGCAAGACGTACTTCTATTCATCGACAATATATTTCGTTTCGTTCAAGCAGGGTCCGAAGTCTCTGCCTTATTAGGTAGAATGCCTTCTGCAGTGGGTTATCAACCTACCCTTAGTACGGAAATGGGTTCTTTGCAAGAAAGAATTACTTCTACCAAGGAAGGATCCATAACATCGATCCAAGCAGTTTATGTACCTGCGGATGATTTGACCGACCCTGCTCCTGCCACGACATTTGCACATTTAGATGCTACTACCGTATTATCAAGAGGATTAGCTGCTAAAGGTATTTATCCAGCAGTAGATCCCTTGGATTCAACGTCAACTATGTTACAACCTCGGATCGTTGGCGAGGAACATTATGAAACTGCGCAAAGGGTTAAGCAAACTTCACAACGTTACAAAGAACTTCAGGACATTATAGCTATCCTTGGGTTGGACGAATTATCCGAAGAAGATCGTTTAACTGTAGCAAGAGCACGCAAGATTGAGCGTTTCTTATCACAACCCTTCTTTGTGGCAGAAGTCTTTACTGGTTCTCCAGGAAAATATGTTGGTCTCGCAGAAACAATTCGGGGGTTTCAATTCATCCTTTCCGGAGAATTAGACAGTCTTCCCGAGCAGGCCTTTTATTTGGTAGGTAACATCGATGAAGCTACCGCGAAAGCTATGAACTTAGAAGAGGAGAGCAAATTGAAGAAATAACCTTAAATCTTTGTGTACTGACTCCTAATCGAATAATTTGGGATTCCGAAGTGAAAGAGATTATTTTATCTACTAATAGTGGACAAATTGGGGTATTACCAAACCATGCCCCCATTGCCACGGCTGTAGATATAGGTCTTTTGAGAATACGGTTAAACGACCGATGGTTAACGGTGGCTCTTATGGGCGGTTTTGCTAGAATAAGTAATAATGAGATCACCATTTTAGGAAATGGTGCGGAAATTAGTACTGACATTGATCCACAAGAAGCTCAACAAACTCTTGAAATAGCTGAAGCTAACTTGAGTAGAGCTGAGGGTAAGAGACAAGCAATTGAGGCAAATCTAGCTCTCAGACGAGCTAGGACACGAGTAGAAGCTGTCAAAGTGATTTCCTATTAATAGTCAATACATTCAATCAAAATCAAAAGAGTTTTTTATTATACACTACACACTACATATTGATTCCACAAATTGAACACAATGAAGTCTAATTTGATTAATCTGATGATAGAAAGAAAAAAAGAGGATGGGTAGAAAAACTTATTAGATACCACGGAATCCGGTATCTAATAAGTTCTACCTACTATTGGATTTGAACCAATGACTCCCGCCGTATGAAAGCAATACTCTAACCACTGGGTTAAGTAGGTCATTTATCACCACAAAAAAGGTCTCCATCACTTCGATGGATTATAGGTAAAATATCTTTTCTAAGCAATATCAATCTTTTACCAGTACCAGTAAACATAAACGGATCAGAGAGTTATCATGTAGGATTATGGGATACTCTTCTTGACAAGAAATTGTCTCTATGTTAAAATGGTTATGACAAGGGCTATAGCTCAGTTAGGTAGAGCACCTCGTTTACACGTGCGCCAATGTTTTTCAAGGGAGCCCATTATGCAATGACCATAATTGATCTTTTTGAGAAGTCGATGTCTTACTCCGTAGATTCGAGAGAACAAGAGAAAAATAGCCTGACAAATTTGGTTTGATCCGGTTCAGGTGCGAATTCGGGTGCCAAATCAAATAGAACCTGCCTTTGTAAGGTAAATGCCCAGTCCATTCAATGCCAGGCATAATGAGTATAAGGATCTCAAAAGAACCTCTTTTCGTCCTATGAGCTTTGAGGTGTATGAAGTCTCATATTTTACTCTTGCAGCGGAGCGATAGAGACTGCATTTCACTTAGGTTGATCTAGGCCGAAGGCAGACCTAAATAAAGGTCACCCTTCTTTGAAACACTTTGGTATTGCTCCTAGATCAGGATACAAATAATGAATCAGAGCACATGGAGCCATCTCATTATCTTCCTATAAAGAAAAATATGGTGGACTAACTGATCTTTACATCAGTTGATGAAAGAGCCCAATGCAACAAAATGCATGTTGGGTCTTTGAAACAGTTCGAATCATTTCGATAATAATCAGTTTTCTCTGTTTTACCGAGAAGGTCTACGGTTCGAGTCCGTATAGCCCTAATACATTATACATTCCATTTTTGTTTTGTATATAATTTTGAGTAGTAGTAGGAACAATAAAATAAACACAATAATTCATTCCAACGGACCCAATTGGTATTTGTCAAATCTCGGATCAAATACCCATCTCTCTTCATCCACTTTCATGTTCATGAATGAATTACATATGATATATGATATGATATGATATCTTTCTTATTGTTTTTAATTTAATTTGTAATTTCTTTATTGAATTATTAATTATTGAATATTGAATTTCTTTAATTTCTTCTTTACTATAAGATAAGGGATTCTTTACTTTCACTTTTTATTTATAAGATATAAGATCAATATGAAATATAAAAGATATACATAAGATAATAAGTCTAAACTAAGTATAAGAGCATGCTATGTCTACACATCACATATAGAAATAGAATCGAAAGGAGAAAAAAAGAAGAAATAGAAGTGGGATGACATTAGATGAATCTTGAAACAAGGTATGTCCTACAGCAAACAAACTCTCAACTATGCGGCTTTCTTTTATCAAAATCCTTTTCTTGTTTCATCTAAGAAGTTCTAGATGATTTGAAAATTCCAATTCAAATGGAATAATTCAGTCTATTCCACATTCATAGGAGTACTTTTATGTTTCTGCTTCACGAATATGATATTTTCTGGGCATTCCTAATAATATCAAGCGTTATTCCTATCTTGGCATTTGTCATTTCTGGGATTTTAGCCCCGATTAGGGAAGGTCCAGAAAAGCTTTCTAGTTATGAATCAGGTATAGAACCCATGGGGGATGCTTGGGTACAATTCCGAATTCGCTATTACATGTTTGCTCTAGTT